GCTCGCGTAGCTTAAAATAAAGCATAGCACTGAAGATGCTAAGATGAGCCCTAGAAAGCTCCGCTTGCACAAAGGCTTGGTCCTGACTTTACCATCAGCTCTAGCTCGACTTACACATGCAAGTCTCCGCAAACCCGTGAGAATGCCCTCAATCCCCCGCCCGGGGACGAGGAGCAGGCATCAGGCACAAATTTTAGCCCAAGACGCCTTGCCACGCCACACCCCCAAGGGAACCCAGCAGTGATAAATATTAAGCCATAAGTGAAAACTTGACTTAGTTAGAGATAAGAGGGCCGGTAAAACTCGTGCCAGCCACCGCGGTTATACGAGGGGCCCCAGTTGATGGACACGGCGTAAAGGGTGGTTAAGGTTTAATATAAATAAAGCCAAAAGACTTCTTGGCCGTCATACGCCCCTGAATATCTGAAGCCCAAATACGAAGGTAGCTTTAATCTTCGCCCACCTGACCCCACGAAAACTGAGAAACAAACTGGGATTAGATACCCCACTATGCTCAGCCGTAAACTTAGACGTTTTTTCACAATAAACGTCCGCCAGGGTACTACGAGCACTAGCTTAAAACCCAAAGGACTTGGCGGTGCCTTAAACCCCCCTAGAGGAGCCTGTTCTAGAACCGATAACCCCCGTTAAACCTCACCACTTCTAGTCATCCCCGCCTATATACCGCCGTCGTCAGCTTACCCTGTGAAGGACTAATAGTAAGCAAAGTGAATACAATTCAAAACGTCAGGTCGAGGTGTAGCGAACGAAGTGGGAAGAAATGGGCTACATTTTCTTTATAAGAATAATACGAACAACACTATGAAAACTAGTGCTCAAAGGAGGATTTAGTAGTAAAAAGGAAATAGAGTGTCCTTTTGAACCCGGCTCTGAGGCGCGTACACACCGCCCGTCACTCTCCCCACCAAATAGCGATGCAATGTTGATAACACAAAAGCACAGACAAGGGGAGGCAAGTCGTAACATGGTAAGTGTACCGGAAGGTGCACTTGGATCAAATCAGGGCGTGGCTGAGATAGTTAAGCATCTCCCTTACACCGAGAAGACATCCATGCAAGTTGGATCACCCTGAGCTAAACAGCTAGCTTAAAATTATATTAAATTATCAATATAAATAAAACTACAGAACCTAAAATTACTAATCAAAACATTTTTCCACCTAAGTACGGGAGACGAAAAAGGTTCCATAAGCAATAGAAAAAGTACCGCAAGGGAAAGCTGAAAGAGCAGTGAAATAAATCATATAAGCACAAAAAAGCAGAGATTAACACTCGTACCTTTTGCATCATGATTTAGCAAGAACCCAACAAGCAAAGAGACCTTTAGTTTGTAACCCCGAAACCAAGTGAGCTACCCCGGGACAGCCTTAAAGGGCCAACCCGTCTCTGTGGCAAAAGAGTGGGAAGAGCCCCGGGTAGAGGTGACAGACCTACCGAACTTGGTGATAGCTGGTTGCCTAAGAAGTGAATAGAAGTTCAGCCTCGTGCCCCCTTTAACCAAATAAGTAATTACTATTATAGAAATTAAGAAAGGTACGAGAGTTAGTTAAAGGGGGTACAGCCCCTTTAACCAAGGATACAACTTTATCAGGAGGATAGGGATTATATTCAAAAAAATTATTGTTTCAGTGGGCCTAAAAGCAGCCACCTGCACAGAAAGCGTTAAAGCTCAGACAACTAAAAATTTATTATTTCAATAGATTCTCCCACTCCCCTAAATATATTAGGCCGCTCCATGACCACATGGAAGAGATTATGCTAAAATGAGTAACAAGAGATGAATACTTCTCTCCAGGCACAAGTGTAAGCCAGCTCGGATAAACCACTGGCAATTAACGAACCCAAGACAAGAGGGTAATGTAAATAATACTGATCACAAGAAAACTTTACAAGTTATAATCGTTAAACCCACACTGGCGTGCCCCATGGAAAGACTAAAAGAAAGGGAAGGAACTCGGCAAACCCAAGCCTCGCCTGTTTACCAAAAACATCGCCTCCTGCAAATTTCAAGGTATAGGAGGTCCAGCCTGCCCAGTGACCATAAGTTCAACGGCCGCGGTATTTTGACCGTGCAAAGGTAGCGCAATCACTTGTCTTTTAAATGAAGACCTGTATGAATGGCCAAACGAGGGCTTAGCTGTCTCCCCCTTCCAGTCAGTGAAATTGATCTGCCCGTGCAGAAGCGGACATACCTCTACAAGACGAGAAGACCCTTTGGAGCTTAAGGTTCAAGCCCAACCGCGTCAAACAACTTAATAAATAAGAACTAAACCTAGCGGAAAGTGGAGCTTTACCTTCGGTTGGGGCGACCACGGAGAAAAAGATATCCTCCGAGTGGACTGGGCCAACAGCCTAAAACTAAGAAAGACATTTCTAAGCCACAGAAAATCTGACCAACAATGATCCGGCTAATTAGCCGATCAACGGACCAAGTTACCCTAGGGATAACAGCGCAATCCTCTCCCAGAGTCCATATCGACGAGGGGGTTTACGACCTCGATGTTGGATCAGGACATCCTAATGGTGCAGCCGCTATTAAGGGTTCGTTTGTTCAACGATTAAAGTCCTACGTGATCTGAGTTCAGACCGGAGTAATCCAGGTCAGTTTCTATCTGTAGTGTTACTTTTCCTAGTACGAAAGGACCGGAAAAGAGAGGCCCATGCCAAAAGTATGCCTCACCCCTAATTAATGAAGTCAACTCAATTAAATAAATGGAGGACCCACAACCAAGCAAAGATAATGCCACACTAAGATGGCAGAGCATGGTAATTGCAAAAGGCCTAAGCCCTTTCAGCCAGAGGTTCAAATCCTCTTCTTAGTTTATGTTAAACACTTTACTAATTTACCTAGTCAACCCCCTCGCATACATCATCCCCGTCCTTCTAGCAGTAGCATTTCTAACATTAATTGAACGAAAAGTCCTAGGCTACATACAACTACGTAAAGGTCCAAACATTGTTGGACCCTATGGTCTCCTTCAACCAATTGCAGATGGGGTAAAACTATTTATTAAAGAGCCTATCCGCCCCTCCACAGCATCTCCATTTCTATTTCTGGCCACCCCTATGCTTGCCCTAACATTAGCCATAACCCTATGAGCCCCCATTCCCATGCCACACCCGGTCACAGACCTAAATCTAGGCGTACTATTTATTTTAGCCCTATCAAGCCTCGCCGTGTATTCGATTCTTGGTTCTGGTTGAGCCTCAAATTCGAAATATGCCTTAATTGGTGCCCTACGGGCCGTAGCTCAAACAATTTCCTATGAGGTCAGCCTGGGGTTAATCCTTCTAGCAGTAATTATTTTTTCGGGGGGTTATACACTACAAATATTTAATATCACCCAGGAAGGCATCTGACTTCTAATCCCAGCTTGACCCCTAGCTGCAATATGATATATCTCCACGCTAGCAGAGACAAATCGTGCACCTTTCGACTTAACGGAAGGTGAGTCCGAACTAGTCTCTGGGTTTAATGTAGAATACGCAGGCGGACCCTTCGCCCTTTTTTTCCTAGCCGAATATGCCAATATTTTACTAATAAACACCTTATCTGCCGTTCTCTTCCTCGGCGCCTCACACTTTCCAACATTCCCCGAATTAACAACATTTAACCTAATGACTAAAGCCGCACTTCTTTCTATAGTTTTCCTATGAATTCGGGCCTCCTATCCCCGATTCCGCTATGATCAACTTATACATCTTGTGTGGAAAAATTTCCTACCCCTAACCCTAGCCCTAGTCTTATGACATACCGCCCTTCCTATTGCATTTGCAGGACTCCCCCCACAACTCTAGTAGCAGGAACCGTGCCTGAACGCCCAAGGACCACTTTGATAGAGTGGCTTATGAGGGTTAAAGCCCCTCCAGTTCCTAGAAAGAAGGGAATTGAACCCATACTCAGGAGATCAAAACTCCTGGTGCTTCCTCTACACCACTTTCTATGATAAGGTCAGCTAATTAAGCTTTCGGGCCCATACCCCGAACATGACGGTTAAAATCCCTCCCCTATCAATGAACCCTTATGTATTAGTTATTTTATTATCCAGCCTGGGACTAGGTACTACACTTACCTTCGCAAGCTCCCACTGACTACTAGCCTGAATAGGACTAGAAATTAATACCCTGGCAATTATCCCCCTTATAGCACAACAACACCACCCACGGGCAGTTGAAGCTACAACCAAATATTTTCTTACACAAGCAACAGCCGCAGCAGTAATTTTATTTGCAGCCACAACAAACGCATGAATAATAGGGGAATGGGATATTAATAACTTATCCCATCCATTAGCATCGACCCTCGTAATTGCGGCATTAGCACTAAAAATTGGCCTGGCCCCTGTACACTTCTGACTCCCAGAGGTCCTCCAAGGACTTGATCTATTAACAGGACTAATTCTATCAACATGACAAAAACTAGCACCATTTGCATTAATTATTCAAGTGGCCCCAACAATTGACCCCTACCTCCTCTCATCCCTAGGCCTACTATCAACCCTAGTCGGAGGATGGGGCGGCCTAAACCAAACCCAGCTACGAAAAATCCTAGCCTATTCCTCCATTGCCCACATAGGCTGAATAATCATCATTTTACAGTTCACCCCTCAACTAACCCTCTTAGCCCTAGGAATATATATTTTCATAACATCTATAGCATTCCTTTCATTTAAAATATTACAAGCCACAAAAATCAACACACTCTCTTCAGCATGAACAAAAAACCCAACACTAATAGTACTTATAACCTTGGCTCTACTCTCTCTAGGAGGACTCCCCCCATTAACCGGATTTATACCAAAATGACTTATTCTCCAAGAATTAACAAAACAAGAATTACCCCTCACCGCAACAATTATAGCTCTAGCAGCCCTACTAAGTCTATATTTTTACTTACGTCTTTGTTACGCAATAACCCTCACAATCTCACCCACCACAACCAACTCTACTTTACCATGACGCACCCCCAATACCCAGACAACGCTAACCCTAGCCCTAACCTCTACGATTGCCCTTGGACTTCTCCCAATTACCCCCGCCATCCTGGCACTGGTCACCTAGGGACTTAGGATAACATAGACCAAGGGCCTTCAAAGCCCTAAGTAGGAGTTAAAATCTCCTAGTCCCTGATAAGACTTGCGGGACTTTATCCCACATCTTCTGAATGCAACCCAGACACTTTAATTAAGCTAAAGCCTTTCTAGATGAGAAGGCCTCGATCCTACAAACTCTTAGTTAACAGCTAAGCGCCCAAACCAGCGAGCATTCATCTACTTTCCCGCCGTTGTACGAGTAAGGCGGGAAAGCCCCGGCAGACGTCAATCTGCGTCTTTGGATTTGCAATCCAATGTGTACTCCACCACGGGACTTGATAGGAAGAGGACTTAAACCTCTATCTTCGGGGCTACAACCCGCCACCTGGCTTCGGCCATCCTACCTGTGGCAATCACACGCTGATTCTTCTCTACTAACCACAAAGATATTGGCACCCTTTACCTTGTATTTGGTGCCTGAGCCGGAATGGTTGGAACAGCCCTTAGCCTTTTAATTCGTGCTGAGCTTAGCCAACCTGGGTCTCTCCTTGGGAATGACCAAATTTATAATGTTATTGTTACTGCCCACGCCTTTGTCATAATCTTCTTTATAGTAATGCCAATTCTCATTGGCGGCTTCGGAAATTGACTCATTCCGCTAATAATTGGCGCCCCCGATATAGCATTTCCACGAATGAATAACATAAGCTTTTGACTTCTCCCACCTTCATTTCTTCTACTACTAGCCTCCTCTGGTGTTGAAGCTGGAGCTGGAACGGGCTGAACGGTGTATCCTCCACTAGCGGGTAACCTAGCCCATGCAGGCGCATCCGTTGATCTTACCATCTTTTCGCTACACTTGGCGGGGGTTTCCTCAATTCTGGGGGCAATTAATTTTATCACTACAACAATTAATATAAAACCTCCAGCCATTTCGCAATATCAGACACCCCTGTTTGTTTGAGCAGTTCTTGTAACCGCCGTTCTTCTTCTTTTATCATTACCTGTTTTAGCCGCTGGAATTACAATACTTTTAACCGATCGAAACCTAAACACCACATTCTTTGACCCCGCAGGAGGAGGAGACCCGATTCTATACCAACATCTATTCTGATTTTTTGGGCACCCAGAAGTATACATTTTGATTTTACCCGGGTTCGGGATTATTTCACATGTAGTAGCCTATTATGCTGGCAAAAAAGAACCTTTCGGGTATATGGGGATGGTCTGAGCCATAATGGCCATCGGCCTACTAGGCTTCATTGTTTGAGCTCATCACATGTTCACAGTTGGGATAGATGTTGACACCCGTGCATACTTTACATCTGCCACAATAATTATTGCTATTCCCACGGGCGTGAAAGTCTTTAGTTGACTGGCCACGCTTCACGGAGGCTCAATTAAATGAGAAACCCCAATGCTTTGAGCACTGGGGTTTATTTTCTTATTTACAGTAGGCGGACTAACCGGAATTGTTCTGGCTAATTCGTCCATTGACATTGTCCTTCACGACACATATTATGTAGTCGCCCACTTCCACTATGTGCTGTCAATGGGTGCAGTATTTGCTATCATGGCCGGCTTCGTCCACTGATTCCCCCTATTTACGGGCTACACTTTACATAGCACCTGAACTAAAATCCACTTTGGAGTGATATTCTTAGGTGTTAACCTTACCTTTTTCCCACAACACTTCCTTGGCCTCGCAGGAATGCCCCGACGGTACTCAGACTACCCAGATGCCTATACACTATGAAACACAGTTTCATCTATTGGGTCAATGATCTCTCTGGTGGCTGTAATCATGTTTCTATTTATCCTATGAGAGGCCTTTGCCGCCAAACGAGAGGTTCTATCTGTAGAATTAACCGCAACAAACGCCGAATGACTCCACGGATGTCCGCCACCCTACCACACATTTGAAGAACCAGCATTCGTTCAAGTTCAATCAAATTAAACGAGGAAGGGAGGAATTGAACCCCCTTGTACTGGTTTCAAGCCAGCCGCATAACCACTCTGCCACTTCCTTCTAAGACATTAGTAAATTCGTAATTACATCACTTTGTCAAGGTGAAATTGTAGGTTAAACTCCTGCATGTCTTAAGCCACTGGCTTAATGGCACATCCCACACAATTAGGATTCCAAGACGCGGCATCACCCGTAATAGAAGAACTTCTTCACTTCCACGATCACGCATTAATAATTGTATTTTTAATTAGCACTCTTGTGCTTTACATTATTGTTGCCATAGTCTCCACAAAACTCACCAACAAATATATTTTAGATTCCCAAGAAATTGAGATTGTATGAACTGTTTTACCAGCTGTAATTCTTATTTTGATTGCTCTACCCTCGCTTCGAATTTTATATCTTATAGACGAGATCAATGATCCCCATCTTACCATCAAAGCTATAGGCCACCAATGATACTGAAGCTATGAGTACACCGACTATGAAGATCTGGGCTTTGACTCATATATAATCCCAACCCAAGACCTAACCCCCGGACAGTTCCGCCTTCTTGAAACAGACCACCGAATAGTAGTCCCAATAGAATCTCCAATTCGTGTGTTAGTCTCTGCTGAAGATGTCCTTCACTCCTGAGCTGTACCATCCCTAGGCATTAAATTAGATGGTGTCCCAGGCCGCCTAAACCAAACTGCCTTTATCGCCTCTCGCCCAGGATTATTTTATGGTCAGTGTTCCGAAATCTGTGGGGCCAACCACAGCTTCATGCCTATTGTTGTCGAGGCCGTCCCACTTGAACACTTTGAACACTGATCCTCTCTCATGCTAGAAGACGCCTCATCAGGAAGCTAAATTTGGGCTACAGCGTTGGCCTTTTAAGCCAAAGATTGGTGCCTCCCAACCACCCCCGATGAAATGCCACAACTAAACCCCGCTCCATGATTAGCTATCTTATTATTCTCATGATTCATCTTTTTGACTATTGTTCCCACAAAAGTCTTAAACCACATCTCCCCTAATGAGCCAATTCCCTTTGGCGCAGAAGAACATAAAACCCAACCCTGAGACTGACCATGGCAATAAGCTTTTTTGACCAATTTGCAAGCCCCTCATATTTAGGAATTCCCCTAATTGCTATCGCAATTGCTTTACCTTGAATTATGTACCCCACCCCCTCAGCCCGATGAATTAACAACCGCCTAATTACCATTCAAGGCTGACTAATTAATCGCTTTACAAATCAACTGATGTTACCACTAAATGTAGGCGGACACAAATGAGCCCTACTATTCGCATCCCTGATAGTTTTTTTAATTACTATCAACATGCTGGGCCTTCTGCCTTATACTTTCACCCCTACAACACAACTGTCTTTAAATATAGGATTTGCAGTCCCACTATGACTCGCTACAGTCCTTATCGGTATGCGTAATCAACCAACAGTAGCACTAGGCCACCTCCTACCAGAAGGAACCCCTATCCCCCTTATCCCAGTTCTAATTATCATCGAAACGATTAGCCTATTTATTCGCCCCCTGGCCCTGGGCGTCCGACTTACAGCCAACTTAACCGCTGGCCACCTGTTAATTCAACTAATTGCCACCGCTGTATTCGTTTTACTTCCGATGATGCCTACAGTAGCTATTTTAACCGCCACCGTTCTATTTCTATTAACTCTACTGGAAGTAGCCGTAGCTATAATTCAGGCGTACGTATTTGTTCTTCTTTTAAGCCTATACCTTCAAGAGAACGTTTAATGGCCCACCAAGCACATGCGTATCATATGGTTGATCCAAGCCCATGACCACTAACCGGCGCAGTCGGAGCTCTACTTATGACCTCCGGCCTAGCAATTTGATTCCATTTTCACTCTACTACACTAATAACCCTTGGATTAGTCTTACTCCTTCTTACAATATACCAGTGATGACGAGATATCATCCGAGAAGGAACCTTCCAGGGTCACCACACCCCACCAGTCCAGAAAGGCCTGCGGTATGGTATAATTCTTTTTATTACATCGGAAGTATTTTTCTTCTTGGGTTTCTTCTGAGCCTTCTATCACTCAAGCTTAGCACCTACCCCCGAACTAGGGGGATGTTGACCACCCACAGGAATTACACCCCTAGACCCCTTCGAAGTCCCCCTACTTAATACAGCCGTTCTACTAGCATCGGGGGTAACAGTTACATGAGCTCACCACAGCCTCATAGAGGGGGAACGAAAGCAGGCCATTCAATCCCTTGCACTCACCATCCTTTTAGGGATATACTTCACAGCTTTACAAGCAATAGAATACTACGAGGCCCCATTTACCATTGCAGATGGGGTATACGGATCCACATTCTTTGTGGCTACAGGCTTTCACGGGCTTCATGTGATTATTGGATCCTCCTTCCTGGCCGTTTGCCTTCTCCGTCAAATCCAATACCACTTTACATCTGAACACCACTTCGGCTTTGAAGCCGCCGCATGATACTGACATTTCGTCGACGTAGTGTGACTATTCCTCTATGTATCAATCTACTGATGAGGCTCATATCTTTCTAGTATCTAAAGTTAGTACGAGTGACTTCCAATCACCCAGTCTTGGTTAAACCCCAAGGAAAGATAATGAATCTAATTATTGTAATCTTAGCCATCACAACGACTTTATCCCTAGTCCTAGCCATTGTATCTTTTTGACTTCCACAGATAAACCCAGACGCAGAAAAACTCTCACCGTACGAATGCGGATTTGATCCCCTCGGATCCGCTCGATTACCATTTTCTATTCGATTTTTCTTAGTCGCCATTCTATTCCTCCTCTTTGACCTAGAAATCGCCCTCTTATTACCCCTCCCCTGAGGGGACCAACTCTTCAACCCCGCCGGAACCCTTCTTTGAGCCTCAGCTGTACTAATTCTTCTAACTCTGGGCCTGATCTATGAATGAGTGCAAGGAGGCTTAGAGTGGGCAGAATAAGGATGTTAGTCCAAAGCAAGACCTCTGATTTCGGCTCAGAAGACCGTGGTTCAACTCCACGACACCCTTATGACACCCGTACACTTCAGCTTCAGCTCCGCCTTTATCCTAGGACTTATGGGCCTCACATTTCACCGCACCCACCTCTTATCTGCTTTACTATGCTTAGAGGGAATAATACTGTCACTATTCATTGCACTTGCCCTTTGAGCTTTACAATTTGAAATAACTGGATTCTCTACAGCACCTATACTCCTCCTAGCATTTTCCGCCTGTGAAGCCAGTGCCGGCTTAGCACTACTTGTTGCCACAGCCCGAACCCATGGAACCGACCGCCTTCAAAACCTTAATCTTCTACAATGCTAAAAGTACTAATGCCCACAATTATGCTATTCCCAACAATTTGGTTGTCATCACCAAAATGAGTGTGATCAACAACAACCGCTCACAGCCTATTAATTGCCTTAACCAGTATAACATGATTATGCTGAACATCAGAAACGGGGTGGTCTACCTCCAACATATATCTAGCCACAGATCCCCTATCCACCCCCTTACTAGTTCTCACATGCTGACTTCTCCCCCTAATAATTCTCGCCAGCCAAAACCACATTAACCCCGAACCCATCAACCGCCAACGACTTTATATCACCCTACTGGTGTTTTTACAAACCTTCCTTATTATAGCATTTGGTGCCACAGAAATTATTATATTTTATGTTATGTTTGAGGCCACCCTCATCCCCACCCTAGTTATCATCACCCGATGGGGGAATCAAACTGAACGCCTAAATGCGGGCACTTACTTTTTATTTTACACGCTGGCAGGATCATTACCACTTTTAGTCGCCCTCCTTCTCCTCCAACACTCAACTGGGACACTTTCAATACTAATTCTGCAATATTCACAGCCCTTGACCCTTAGCTCCTGAGGCCACAAGATCTGATGAGCCGGATGCTTGATTGCATTTCTTGTAAAAATGCCCCTCTACGGTGTACACCTCTGACTACCCAAAGCCCACGTTGAAGCTCCTGTAGCAGGATCTATGGTCCTTGCGGCAGTTCTATTAAAACTCGGGGGGTATGGAATAATACGAATAATAGTAATGCTAGACCCCCTATCCAAAGAATTAGCCTATCCTTTTATTATTCTGGCCCTATGAGGCATTATTATAACAGGCTCAATTTGCCTGCGACAGACAGATTTAAAATCTTTAATTGCCTACTCATCTGTTAGCCACATGGGCTTAGTTGCTGGGGGCATCTTGATCCAAACCCCATGAGGCTTCACAGGTGCAATCATTTTAATAATTGCCCATGGGTTAGTATCATCCGCACTATTTTGCCTAGCCAATACCGCCTATGAGCGAACACATAGCCGAACCATAATTCTCGCCCGCGGACTACAAATAATTTTCCCACTAACCGCAATCTGATGGTTCATTGCCAACCTGGCCAACCTAGCACTTCCCCCCCTGCCAAATCTCATGGGAGAACTAACTATCATCTCTGCCCTATTTAACTGATCCCCCTGAACTATTCTCCTCACAGGGACGGGTACATTAATTACTGCTGGTTACTCCCTGTACCTCTTCTTGATGACTCAACGAGGTCCAACACCAACCCATATTACTGGTCTCCCCCCATTTCACACTCGAGAACATCTCTTAATAGCGCTTCACCTCGTCCCAGTCATTCTTTTAATCGCAAAACCGGAACTCATGTGAGGTTGATGTTACTGTAAGTATAGTTTAAATAAAATATTAGATTGTGATTCTAAAGACAGGGGCTAAAATCCCCTTACTCACCGAGGAAGGCCCGAGGCAATAAGTACTGCTAATCCTTATAACCCACGGTTAAACTCCGTGGTTTCCTCGCGCTTTTAAAGGATAACAGCTCATCCGTTGGTCTTAGGAACCAAAAACTCTTGGTGCAAGTCCAAGTAAAAGCTATGCACCCAACAACCCTAACCCTATCTTCTTCACTAATCCTGGTTATTGCTATCCTCATTTACCCCCTCCTTACCACCCTCAATCCCAACCCACAAAACCCTAAGTGGGCAATTTCACATGTCAAAACCGCTGTAAGCACCTCATTCCTGGTAAGTCTCCTACCCTTAATAATTTTTCTAGACCAAGGAGCTGAAACTATCGTCACAAGTTGGCACTGAATGAACACCACCCCCTTTGACATCAATGTTAGCTTTAAATTTGACCACTACTCCATCATCTTTACGCCAATTGCCCTGTATGTAACCTGGTCCATTCTTGAATTTGCATCTTGATATATGCACTCCGATCCATTTATAAACCGATTTTTTAAGTATCTACTTTTGTTCCTCGTGGCCATAATTCTTCTAGTCACCGCAAACAATATGTTCCAACTATTTATTGGCTGAGAAGGAGTAGGAATCATATCCTTTCTTCTCATTGGCTGATGATATGGCCGAGCAGATGCTAATACAGCGGCCCTACAGGCCGTCCTATATAACCGAGTAGGAGACATCGGATTAATTATGGCCATAGCCTGGCTTGCAATAAATCTCAACTCATGGGAGATTCAACAAATCTTCTTCTTGTCAAAAAATTTTGATATAACCCTCCCCCTCCTGGGCCTAATCTTAGCTGCAACTGGAAAATCTGCCCAATTTGGGCTTCACCCTTGGCTGCCCTCTGCCATGGAAGGCCCCACGCCAGTATCTGCCCTACTTCACTCTAGCACTATGGTAGTAGCTGGAATTTTCCTACTTATTCGCCTCCACCCCCTAATAGAGAATAATAGTCTTGCGCTAACTACCTGCCTTTGCTTGGGAGCTATTACAACCCTATTTACAGCTGCATGCGCCCTCACCCAAAATGATATTAAAAAAATCGTGGCATTCTCTACATCAAGTCAACTTGGACTCATAATGGTCACCATTGGATTAAACCAACCCCAATTAGCATTCCTCCACATCTGCACGCACGCCTTCTTTAAGGCAATATTATTTTTATGTTCAGGATCTATTATTCACAGCCTAAATGATGAGCAAGATATCCGGAAAATGGGAGGCCTACAAAACTTAATGCCTTTAACCTCGACCTGCTTAACAATTGGCAGCCTAGCACTAACAGGTACCCCCTTCCTCGCCGGCTTTTTCTCAAAAGACGCCATCATTGAAGCCCTAAATACCTCTCACCTAAACGCCTGAGCCCTAATCCTTACCCTTATTGCCACTTCCTTTACCGCAGTCTATAGCTTCCGTGTGGTGTATTTTGTTACTATGGGCACCCCTCGATTCCTACCTCTATCACCCATCAATGAAAATAACCCCTCAGTTCTTAACCCCATCAAACGACTTGCCTGAGGAAGCATTATCGCTGGACTAATTATTGTATCAAACTTCCTGCCCTCAAAAACACCCATCATGAGTATACCCCCCGTTCTCAAGCTAGCAGCCCTGCTAGTAACAATTATTGGCCTTCTAGTTGCCATTGAACTGGCCGCCCTAACCAATAAACAATTTAAAGTTATACCTAAGATATCTCTACACCACTTCTCCAATATACTAGGCTACTTCCCCTCAATCATTCACCGACTTACCCCTAAACTTAACTTAACTTTAGGACAATCAATTGCCACTCAACTTGTAGACCAGACATGATTTGAAACCGCTGGCCCAAAAGGCACAGCCTCACTTCAAGTAACAATGGCTAAAACAGTAAGCGATGTACAACAGGGTATAATTAAAACTTACCTAATAATGTTCTTATTGTCCACAACCATTGCTATTTTACTAGCCACAGCTTAAACTGCCCGAAGAGAGCCCCGACTTAACCCCCGAGTTAACTCCAAGACAACAAATAAAGTTAGTAGCAATACTCACGCACAAATTACTAATACTCCCCCTCCCGAAGAGTATATTATAGCCACGCCACTGACATCCCCCCGCAACATAGAAAGCTCCTTAAAAGTATCAATTACCATTCAGGAACCCTCATATCACCCCTCGTGTAAAAAACTTATCACTAAACTTACACCAACCACATAAATTAAGACATAACCCAACACAGAGCGGTCCCCCCAAGACTCCGGATAGGGTTCAGCTGCCAAGGCAGCCGAATAGGCAAATACTACAAGTATACCCCCCAAATAAATTAAAAAAAGAACTAATGATAAAAAAGATCCCCCATGGCTAATTAACACACCACATCCAAACCCTGCCGCCACCACCAACCCCAAAGCAGCAAAATATGGTGCCGGATTAGAAGCCACAGCAATTAGCCCAATAATTAAAGCTATTAATGATAAAGATACTAAATAAGTCATAATTTTCACTCGGATTTTAACCGAGACCAGTGACTTGAAGAACCACCGTTGTTATTCAACTATAAAAACCCTCTAATGGCAAGCCTACGAAAAACACACCCCCTGATTAAAATTGCTAATGATGCACTAGTTGACCTACCAGCCCCCTCTAATATCTCAGTATGATGAAATTTTGGCTCACTGCTAGGCCTATGCCTAGTAACCCAAATCCTTACAGGATTATTCCTGGCTATGCACTATACATCTGATATCTCTACTGCCTTTTCATCCGTAGCCCACATCTGCCGAGATGTTAACTATGGATGACTTATCCGTAACATCCATGCCAACGGAGCATCATTCTTCTTTATTTGTATTTATATTCACATTGCCCGAGGATTATACTACGGATCTTACCTCTATAAAGAAACCTGAAATATTGGAGTTGTTCTTCTCCTATTAGTTATAATGACAGCATTCGTGGGCTATGTTCTTCCGTGGGGACAAATATCTTTCTGAGGTGCCACAGTAATTACTAACCTCTTGTCTGCAGTCCCCTATGTAGGAAATGACCTAGTCCAGTGAATTTGGGGCGGATTTTCAGTAGATAATGCAACACTAACACGATTCTTTGCTTTCCACTTCCTGTTCCCATTTATCATTGCTGCAGCCACTATCCTTCACCTCCTCTTCCTTCATGAAACAGGCTCAAATAACCCAATGGGCCTAAACTCTGATGCAGATAAAGTCTCATTTCATCCCTATTTCTCATATAAAGACCTACTGGGGTTCGCAGTTGTTCTGCTTGCCCTCACATCTCTATCACTATTCTCCCCGAATCTTCTAGGTGACCCAGACAACTTTACTCCCGCGAACCCCCTAGTGACACCCCCTCATATTAAACCAGAGTGATACTTCTTATTTGCCTATGCCATCCTACGATCGATCCCCAATAAACTAGGCGGAGTCTTAGCCTTGCTATTCTCTATTCTTATCCTAATATTAGTCCCCATCCTTCATACCTCAAAACAACGAGGCCTAACGTTCCGACCAATCACCCAGCTCCTCTTTTGAACCTTAGTAGCAGACATACTTATCTTGACATGAATTGGAGGCATGCCAGTTGAACATCCATTTATTATTATTGGACAACTGGCATCCATCCTTTACTTTACATTATTCCTAGTCCTCATCCCACTGGCGGGATGACTGGAAAACAAGGCATTAGAATGAGCCTGCCCTAGTAGCTTAGCTATAAAGCATCGGTCTTGTAATCCGAAGATCGGAGGTTAAAGTCCCCCCTAGTGCCAGAAAAGGGAGATTTTAACTCCCACCACTGGCTCCCAAAGCCAGTATTCTAAATTTAACTATTTTCTGATTATGGTATAGTACATATTATGCATAATATTACATTAATGGATTAGTACATTAATGTATAATCACCATTCCATAATTAGACCATAAAGCAAGTATTAATTACTAAGATTTACATAAACCACAATATTATTATATTACATATTATCCAACTAAGACACGATGGAATCTCCCTCAATAATCGTTCTCAAAATTTTCCTTGAATAACTCAACTCACATCTATTGGACAATTATTAATGCAGTAAGAAACCACCAACCAGTTTATATAAATGCATAATATTCATGATAGGGTCAGGGACAATAATTGTGGGGGTAACACTTGGTGAATTATTACTGGCATCTGGTTCCTATTTCAGGGACATAACTGCATAATCCCACTTACAGATAATTATACTGGCATCTGATTAATGGTGTGGTACATACGACTCGTTACCCACCATGCCGGGCGTTCTTTTATATGCATAACGTTCCCTTTTTTAGTCTTCCTTTCCTATACATCTCAGAGTGCAGGCTCAAATAACAAACAAGGTGGAACATTTATTCTTGTACGATAATAATATAAGTGAATGATGAAAAGACATAACTTAAGCATTGCATATAGTTATATCAAGTGCATAACACATCCTTATTCAATACAGCTTTATACTATGTGCCCCCTTTTGGTTTTTGAGCGGCAAACCCCCCTACCCCCCTACGCTGGGCGATTCCTGTTTATCCTTGTCAAACCCCGAAACCAAGGAAGACTCGACTGAGCGTATCAAAATCAACAAGTTGTAGTAGACGTTGACTTATGCCACCACATTTATATATATATATATATATATATCATATAAAAATATATGTAATGGTTTTTACAAAAACCCGAAAATCAGGACTAAAAATCATTAAAATATTATCAATGCTGACTTACCAAAGAATAAAAT